AAAAGACTGTAAGTTGTTTTCTCAAAATCTGGCTCTGTTTGGGTTCTGGGTAGTGGCCCAAACAGATATACCAATAGGGATGAGGTAAGGCTTACTTATTAATTCCAGAACTACGAAAGTAAGAGGTCAGAAATCTTGGTATCCAAAGGTTCCTAAAGGACATTCCATTTTTGCTCCTAGGATTGAAGAAAAGATTATACGAAAGACTATCAAGACTTCCTAATTATCTTACACTACCTACACTAACGTAGGGTCTACTGACTCTGTCTGGAATTAGATTGGATAGGCTGATGGGAAATCAATTTAGGAGTTGTGGAAAGGACTGAAGATACTTTGTATCCATACTTACGAGAGACTCCGAGTACTCAAACATTCAATCAGGATGGTTGGTCGGCTCTTATCTTATAGAATAACAGAGTAAAAGTCAAAGTAAAAAAAAAAAAAAAAAAGATTTCTTTGGTCGTGTAAGGAGATTACAAAAAAAATGTATGTAATAATGGTAGTGATGTCTCCCCATTCTTTCACAGAAAGAAAGACAGTAAGGCTTAGATCAAATAGGAAATGTAGGTATCCAATAGATAGTTATCTATCTTGATGGTATATTTTTTTTTTTTTTGCTTATGTTATGAAAGAAAGGTAACAAAACAAACAATAGGTCTTACTATTCCCACATGTTCCATTAGGAGCATTCCTTTGCAATTTGCAAGGAAAAGGTGTGTGTATCATATTTTTACTTAATACTTCCCAATTCTACCAGAAATCCTATAAAGAATCTGTTACGAGTGGATTCATTGAATTGGTTCATCAATAGCCTTAAGTCAGAATCCTATTTTGACTCTGCGTCATTGATTCTACTATGATTATTGATCAATAATGGAATAATTCCTTCATAGAAATAGGAGATATAATTCACATGGATATAGTAAGTCTCGCTTGGGCTGCTTTAATGGTAGTCTTTACATTTTCCCTTTCACTCGTAGTATGGGGAAGGAGTGGACTCTAGGTATATTAATAATTGATTGAGTAATCGATTGAGTAATCGATTGAGTAATCGATTGAATAATCGAATTGTATCAATTGTTTAATTGATCGTTTTGCATTGATCGTTTTTCGAAGCTTTATTTTTAAAAAGCTTGTCTCTCTTTCAAAATTATACTGGAAAGACAATAATGAATAATAACCATTCGATCAAACAACGAATGATTACTATAGTTTAGTTGTATTTCAAAACTCAAATCTACGCATGATAGGAAATTTTTTCCAAACGAATTCCTCCTAAATATTCTGTTTGGATAAACCTGTTCTTACCAGAATTATGGATATTACAATGAGAAAAAACCAATACCTAGTTTTTTCTTTATTTGTTTCTCTCTTTCTTTACTTTCACTGTTCTAAGAACAAATCGTTCTGCTATTAGATTACGACGATACTTACTTTCTACTGGAAGTGACTAGTGGTTGTCCAAAGAGGTTCTACACATAATAAAATTAGATCTTTCTTCCGCTGAGTGATCCACCACATATCATACATTTAACATTTTAGACTCCTAGAGATTTTTTTATGCTTTTTTGACTCATCTCATGTCATGTTTAAGCATGAAAAATGGTCCGAGTCCCCTTTACTAATCTACTTCCTTTCAAAATCTGAAGAAGTTACCATAGAACTTCGTAAATGATCTGTTAATGGCTCAATCAATGACTTCTTGGGATGGGAAATCAAAAAAATTCCTTGGTTTTGTTTTCTTTTGCTATAGTATATTCCTATACTATTCTTCCTCTATTGATTCTTTTGATGGATCCCGGAACCTATATATAAAATTATAAGAAACCTAGGAATTAGAAGAATTGGCCTTCGATTATTTTGGGTTGATCGAAATCGAGTGGATGTAGCGAAAAAAAGAAATAGAATTAGACTGCTATTTCGATGTACTAGTCTACTATTTAGATTAGATGTACATCTAATACATCATATACATACATATTGTAAATTGATCCATAAAAACCCTCCATTTAGATAAAGTCTATATCTGTATACAATACAACTTTATATGATAATATCATTGTATACAATATTAGATAATATAAAATACTCTAAAGTGTGGTAGAAAGGACTATATATAGTCCTTTCTACCACATTTTATGATTCCAACCAGATCATTTCATTTAAGACTTGGAATTTTCTTTTAATCCCTTTCTTTCATTTCTTCAATCATTGAAAAAAGGATTGATAAGAACTAATAATTCAGATTCAAATTAATCATTTTGACTGACTGTTTTTACGTAGATAATAAGTAAAAAAGCAGTAGGAACTAGAATGAACAGTGCAGTAGCAATAAATGCGAGAATATTGACTTCCATAATTTCATTATTTATTTTTTTTTCTTCGCAATAACTCGGGATGTAATCCCATAGAGATGAGAAATTTAACTCCTGTAAATTCATTGGGATGAATTGATCCTGATGATACTGAATAGGATCAATATTATGAATAACAATATCTG